TTTTTTATTCACATCCTTCGCCTACTCTATTAAATCTTTCAACCTTAACCTTTGAATATGTATATGTGTATGAAGTATTAACATTTTTTTTGAATCAGATGAGAAATAAAAAAGAAGAGAAAATAGAATCTCATTTTTTTACATACTTTGTATATAAAAATAATACACTCTTTATTATCTAGAGTCTTAATGAATGTGTATTCAAATCAATTAATTGGTAGAATAGAGACTCATACAAATTAATCATGTGTCAGGAACCAGATTTGAACTGGTGACACGAGGATTTTCAGTCCTCTGCTCTACCAACTGAGCTATCCCAACTATTCCTGATGTCTCATCCTCATTTTCATTTTACTAGAGAACATGCTTCTATGTCAATTGAAAGGGTATTACAAAGTCTCATGCAGGTCCTATAATTTGTCAAAAGAACAACTTTTAAATTTCAGTCTGAATAAAAAAAGCTCATTCAAATGGGGATTCCTTGCTCAAAGATGTTCATTTGTACATGTATCATATATCCATTGTGATGTAATAACAGAACAGTATTTCCGTTCAGATCCATTTGTATAAAGAGTAGTGAATGAGAAAGATAAGGAATTTTGAACCGCTAACAAAAAAGGATAAATCAAAAGGATACGATAAATAATTAGGGAGTCAAATGGTCTTTTTGGGGATAGAGGGACTTGAACCCTCACGATTTTTGAAATCGACGGATTTTCCTCTTACTATAAATTTCATTGTTGCCGGTATTGACATGTAGAACGGGACTCTATCTTTATTCTCGTCCAACAGTTCTTCAAAAGATCTATCAGATTATGGAGTGAATGGTTTTATTTTGATCAATGGATATTCGATTCTTTCTTCAATATGGAATCGATTCATACCAATTCTTCTGTATTATGTATACAGGTTTATCCTTCATCTTTTCTGAAGTTTCGATAGAAGGATTCCTATACCAATGTAAGACAATCAACTCCATTCGTTAGAACAACTTCCATCGAGTCTCTGCACCTATCCTTTTTTATTTTCGCTTTCTGAACCTTTGTTTGTTTTCGGAAAACGTGATTTGGCTCAGGATTACCCATTTTTATTAATTCCAGGGTTTCTCTGAATTTGAAAGTTATCACTTAGTAAGTTTCCATACCAAGGCTCAATTCAATTAAGTCCGTAGCGTCTACCGATTTCGCCATATCCCCCTTTTTGAGATGAAAATATCATTGTGATCTCGTTCCCTTTTTTCTTTCATTTATAGCGAAACAGTTGAATTCATTAGAGAGATGGCGATTCCTGTCTCGAAAAAGTGTTTTCTCCTCTTTGTCTTTGATTTCTTGTCTATCTTCTTTCATATGATATTCTATATCTATAGGAGTCTCATATTTGATCCAATCAAAAACTATTTTATCATCTCTGTATCCGCAATTCAATATAGGTGGATACATACCCTAAACATCTGTCTCTCTTACACTCCTTTCCTAAAAAAATTTAAAATACTTGAACGGTCGATTCTTTTTTTTTTTTTTATATTGAATTGTGATAAAAATTTTGAAATTATATATCGCTACATTAATTGTTATGTTCTATAATATAATATTTAACAGTTATTTGAAATTCTATATTTTATTCTTTAATCTTTAAATTATTAATTAATATATTCATAATCATAATAGCGAATATGAATAACCAAGAATTTAAATAGTTAATAGCAAAATTCTGAGAGTGAATTCTTATGTATGTCGAATTTATGTTATGTGAGCCTGCTTAGCTCAGAGGTTAGAGCATCGCATTTGTAATGCGATGGTCATCGGTTCGATTCCGATAGTCGGCTTTTCTTTATTTATTTTATTCGATGTTTTACATGATTGATAATGCATCTTTGAAATCAAAGAATATTGAAAAAAAGTGTCTTCCTCTTTTCGCAAAAGCCTTTCTTTTTTATGTTATAGGAATTTCCAACTATCTCATAAAAAGAATCCTTTGCTTTTTCTATATATAGAATATAAAGATAAAGATCCGGATATTTATCCAACTCATCCATCTCATTATTCTTTAATTATTCTTTAATAGAATAATACTTCAGTAAATTTGGCTTGATTTAGAATTTAGTTCATTTTTAGTTTAGATTTATTCTGTAGAATGAAATTTCATCAATAAGAATTAATAATAATAATTAAATATAAATAAGAAGAAGGAGTATTTATGTCGCGTTACCGAGGTCCTCGTTTCAAAAAAATACGTCGCCTGGGGGCTTTACCAGGGCTAACTAATAAAAGGCCCAGAGCTGGAAGTGATCTTAGAAACCAATCGCGTTCCGGGAAAAAATCCCAATATCGTATTCGCCTAGAAGAAAAACAAAAATTGCGTTTTCATTATGGTCTTACAGAACGACAATTACTTAAATACGTTCGTATCGCCGGAAAGGCAAAGGGGTCAACAGGTCAGGTTTTACTACAATTGCTTGAAATGCGCCTGGATAACATCCTTTTTCGGTTGGGTATGGCTC